CCAGAAGATGTTAATCGTAAGCAAGAAGATTGTTTACGAAGAAACAACAAGAAAAATTCATATTCTGATACATAAGAGTTATATAGGAATCGAAATAGTCTTTTATTTTCTTTTGAAAATAGAAAAAAGGATTTCATTGAAGTAATAAGACTATTCCAATTCGAATAACAGTTGAGAAAGAATCGCAATAAATGCAAAGATGGAACATCTTTGATCCGGTATTCAAGGAGTTGAACCAAGATTTCTAAATGGATAGGATAGGGTATTTCTATATGTGATAGATAATCTAAATGCAAAAATTTGTCTTCTAAAAAGGGAAATAGTGAATGAATAGATTGTAAATTTTGAAACTTTGGTATTTTTTTTTCTTCTGGACAAGATAATTCTACTAGTGGGAATGGGATTTCTACAACGATCGCAAACCCCTCAGATAGAATCTGAGAATAAAACTCAGAATACAAATAATTGGTGTGATCCAACAATCGATCTTGGTTAGGACGATTAGCCGAATTTCTCAAAAAATTCTGCTGATACATTCGAATAATTAAACGTTTCACAAGTAGTGAACTAAATTTCTTGTTATTACAACGAAGAATTTCCACAGGTTCAGAACCTTTTAATCCATAATCATAGGCAAATGCATAAATATATTCCTGAAAGAGAAGTGGGTAGATGAAGTATTGTTGACGAGATTTCTGTTTTTCTGAATACTCTTCGAATTTTTCCATTTGTATTTCTACTTGAATCAGAGAAAAAAGTATTTCTCGGTTTATCAAATGATGATACATAGTGCAATATGGTCAAAACAGGATGTTGCATTTTTTAATACAAACCCTGGAAAGAAGTCTAATCCATAGATCTTTTCTTTTTTAGCTCCTTTTCTATCGAATTCGTTTTTGTTTGTTTTAATTACAAAAAAAAAAGAACAAATCTTTTTTTTATTTTTGCAGGCCAATCGCTCTTTTGACTTTGGAATACAGTGTTTTTATCAATATACTGTTTCTTTTACACATTCAATTCATAACATTCCTTTTCAATCCATAATCAAGAATAATTAGGATTTCTAAAAAAAAGGTGAGGGGTCCACTGACAGTAAAACCCAACCTTTCCCCGCATCAGGCACTAATCTATTTTTAACGTCTAATTAGATCGGGGAATCATTCCAATTAAGAAGTTAAGCTCGTTGCTTTTTATTTTACCGGAATTAGAACCAGGCTCTATCCATTTATTCGCTAGACCTAGAAAATCGGAATTTTTTTATTCAAAAAAAAAAAAAAGAAATTGATTTTATTACGACATGCTATTTTTTCCCTTCATTACCTTTGAGGATCAGTCGTGGTCTTCTAGACTCTACCAAGAGTCTGGACGAATTTGTTGCTTCATCCAAATGTGTAAAAGATCATAGTCGCACTTAAAAGCCGAGTACTCTACCATTGAGTTAGCAACCCAGATAAAATAGGATCTTAGATACGATCGAAATCCAAAAATCGATGGAATTACACCGTACGCCCCTGTCAAAATATTGAATTAGCAAGACATCAAAAGAAAAATTTTAGCGCCCATTAAAAAAAATACACAAATACCAAAATGAACAGATCCGGTTAAATTTCACTAAGGTGAAAAAAGGAGCGGCTCCAATCACAATGGAAAAATTGTCGTTTTTTTAGCAATTTGAATTTCTTTAAATAAAAAAATTTTGTATGAGAGTACATGCAAGGAGGACAACCCTATCATTTAGGCGAAGTGTAGACAGAAATACCTAACCTAATATTGAGTGACGATAAATAGATCCATCTATCTACAGATTCTATTTGTTCAATAGACCTTTGTCAATGTAAATACAAAGATAAGAAAAGCAATTAGATACAAAAAAAAAAGAAAATATAGGCTTTTGTTGGATTGGCACGACATAAATGCAGCAAAAAAAAAATAGGACTAAGAAAGAGGCAAATTGTGTCTAAATAATTAAGGGGTACTAGTGACCCTCTCTTACTTTATTTATTCATTTAGTTCTTCAATTAACTCAAAGTTCTTTCTTTTTCTTTATCGTTAAAGAATTCTGCCTTCCTTAAAATATCATAAACAGTTCTTGTAGGTTGAGCACCCTTTTCAAGGAAATAGAGAATAACTGGAACATTTAAACAAGTTTGATTCTTTATCGGATCATAAAAACCCACTTTTCGAAGATCTCTTCCTTCTCTTCGAGATCGAACATCAATTGCAACGATTCGATAGACAGCTTATTGGGATAGATGTAGATAAACAATGCCCCCCCTAGAAACGTATAGGAGGTTTTCTCCTCATACGGCTCGAGAAAATGATTCGAATCTCTATCTATAATACAAGTAGATAGAAATTAGACTATGACTTGCATTAATTTCCTTACAGAAAAGAGAAAATCAATTTCATTTATACTCATGACTCAAGTTGACTAATTTTGACTGACAAACTTGAAAAGAAAAATCCTTCAAATTTTTTGAGTCGTCTATAAACTCTTTTCTTTATCTTATCTCGAACAAATTTACTTTTTTTCATTATTCTGATCTAATTCTATTGTTGAGACGGTTGAAAATAGCGTTTACTTGTTCCGGAATCCTTTATCTTTGATTTGTGAAATCCTTGGGTTTAGACATTACTTCGGGAATTCCTATTCTTTTTTCTCTCAAAAGGGCAGCAACATACCCTTTCTTTTTTTCTTATTTCCTTCGATAAAGCATTTCCCTCTTCTATAGAAATCCAATATGAACGATTAATTCTGATAGACTTTTAATCGAAAAAGTTTTTCCAATCTTCCAAAATTGGACTTTTTTCTTAATTTTAACCTTTTGATTTCTATATTAAGGATAGACTGACCTATATTAAGGATAGACTAACAAAGTTGGCCTAATTTATTAGTTTTCACTAACCCTAGATTCTTTCCCTTGATAAAAAAAAATTCTGTCCTCTCGAGCTCCATCGTATACTATTTACTTACAAACAACCCATCGCAAATTCGATTCGGGACAAATAAAACAGACTATGTCGAGCTAAGAGCATTTTCATTATTATGGAAAATGATGGAGAGCAAAATCCACAATTGATCATGTCCTTCAAGTCGCACGTTGCTTTCTACCACATCGTTTTAAACGAAGTTTTACCATAACATTCCTCTAATTTTATTACAAAGTGGTATCGAAAATTGATCCAATATGGATGGAATCATGAATAGTCATTAGTCATTGGTTTTGTATACTAATTCAAACTTGCTTTCTATGAAGATAAAAGAAATAAGTATTTATCGGGGAAGACTCCGCAAAGATCCAATTTATTTAAACCCATATTCTATCATATGAATGAAACATAGTTCGAAAAAGATGAATAAAAAAGTTTGCTTAAGACTTATTTATTATTGAATTTCCATCCTTAACAGAAAACTCGAGATGATCAATCCTAAAGTGAGAAGGATCTACTCTGTTTCTCCAATAAATAAACTACTAACCCAAAAAAAGTTTAATTAATTTAATTACTAATATATTTTTCTGTAACAAAAACAATTAACTATTAACCAAATAAACTATGCCAATGAAAAGATTGGCAGTTTTTTGGTAGTTCAAAAATTCTCATACTTCTTCGACTCGAGTAAAAAAAGAAAGAAAAAATAAAAAAAGTATGATTTTTTTTTTCAATCAATTCGAAAGTCGAGTAGACAGAATATATGCATTTATCTCTAATCCTCGCGTTCCATTGATTTAGAAATGGATATTTGCAAATCAGATAATATCTAAAATAGAAAAATCGAGTCCCTATCCGTAGAATGGAAGCTCTTTTCTTTTTTCTCACGCCGATCTTGGTCAAAAGTTTTAAGGCCTGTGCTGAAACTAAAAACATCCTATTCTTTAATCTGGCCATGAAACATAGAATTAGGATACTCTCCTTTTTATTTTCTTTTTTTTTTTTTTACTTACTTTAGTTCTTTAGTTCGAGAAAAAGAAATAGGAGTACTTCTTTTCTTTCACATTGGGTGTCAAATGTATCCTTTAAGAATTTCCACTTCATGGATATGGAGTATAAAGTTTATCTAAGAAGTCCTAATTTCAAAACACATAAAAGATAATCAATTTGACTAGAAATGCATCTAATCTAAGAGTTCATAAGAGAGAATTATTCTATTTAATAAACTTTTGTGTCGTGCAGGGCACAATACGATTCTATCTTTCGTTTCATCAGAAAAAATCTGGGACGGAAGGATTCGAACCTCCGAGTAACGGGACCAAAACCCGCTGCCTTACCACTTGGCCACGCCCCATTTCTTTTATGCGACACTAATAAACAGTATTAGTTTATATATTATTCGTCAATCCCACTTCAATTACCTAAAAAATGAGGAATATTTTCTTGCTAGGATTCTAGACATACGGATAATATAGAATTCAAAAAATGCATTGATCATTACATGGAATTCTATTAAGATATTATATGAAAGTCGAATTTCTTCCATTCTCATTTGAGAATGCGAACACAAGGAGGTATTTTGTGTTTGGGAAAGTCTGAAGAAAAAAGGATTTTGAATCCCCTTTTCTTTTCCTTTTTCCCTTAGAAAAATAACTCAATCAAAATCCAATTATCTACTCTACAAGAACGAAATGCTTGTTATGCCTAATATACTTAGTTTAACCTGTATCTGTTTTAACTCTTTTCTTTATCCAAATCCAACTAGTTTTTTCTTCGCCAAATTACCCGAAGCTTATGCCATTTTCAACCCAATCGTGGATGTTATGCCTGTCATACCTGTATTCTTTTTTCTATTAGCGTTTGTTTGGCAAGCTGCTGTAAGTTTTCGATGAAATCTTTACTATTATGTCTATGTCCGCCAAATTGAATGATGTATTTATTTCAAAAAAGAAAAAAATGGATAAGAGCCTAGAAGTCTTATATTATGAACCCTCGATTCTAAAATTAAAATTCTTCTACATTGAATGTATAGCAGCAGCAATAATCTTGGATCAGCCTTTCTACCCCCCTGCACCTACGTTGAGCGGGTACCTTTAGGTACCCACACAATACCTAAACGAATTTTTGATATTGATAAGAGTGCTTATTATAAAGGAATTCTTGCTATTTTTTTTAAGAATTGATTTTTGCATTTTTAGGTGTCAAAATAAACAAAACCCATCCTAGTGGATCTGTGTGGTAAGGAAAAACGGGTAATCTATTCCTTAAAAAAAAATCTTGGAGATTATGTAATGCTTACTCTCAAACTTTTTGTTTATACAGTAGTGATATTCTTTGTTTCTCTCTTTATCTTTGGATTCTTATCTAATGACCCAGGACGTAATCCTGGGCGTGAGGAGTAAAAATCCCCAATTTTGGGGAATTTTTTCTTACAAATTGGATTTATTTCGTACATTTATCTATGAAAAAATCCGGGGGTCAGAATTCCTTACAATTCGAAAGTCCCAAATGATCCAAGGGGGCGGAAAGAGAGGGATTCGAACCCTCGGTACAAAAAAATTGTACAACGGATTAGCAATCCGCCGCTTTAGTCCACTCAGCCATCTCTCCCCGTTCCAAATCGAAAGGTTTTCGTGATATAACAGAGGCAAGAAATAACGATTGCAAAAAATTCTTCTTTTTTTTTTTTCATTTTAAAATGAAAAGTGCATAAAAATTATATTGCCAATTCCTTTTTAGTTATATTCTTTTTTCTTAATGTTAATAATAAAAAAAAGAAGAAAATTCTTGTTTTTTCTTTCCTAAATTCGATATAGGTTGAGAGACAGTTATATATATTTTCTCTTACGGGCATTTCCGTATAGGACTTGTTAGAATAAAAAAAGCAGGTTATAAAAAAATTCTTTTTTTTTTTTTGATTATTTATCAACAAAGCAAAAAGGATTCTTATCAAAGCCACCATAAAATTGGAAAGAAAGCTAAAGTAAGTAGACCTGACCCCTTGAATGATACCTCTATCCGCTATTCTGATATAAAAATTCGATGTGGATGAAATTGTTGTATAACCGGATTTTTTGTATTTCCTTAGACTTAGACCACGCAAGACAAGAATTTTTCACTATTTACGATTTCATATTCTTGTTACTAAACGTTCTATAGGAATAAGAAGAAATCCCAACTCTTTTCCGTTACACATAAAAACTGAATTCAAATGTTTATTTCCTTATTTCTATAGTATAAGAGAAGAGTATAAGAAAAATTAATCGAATGAAATTCGTGAATTTACCACGATCTCGGTTGTGACCCCATAGATACAAATCCAAAATTTCTATCTTCGAGACCATTGAAAAAGGGCATTAAACGAGAAAGAAATCGTCTACAGATAATCAAATTATCATATGCCTTGGAAATAAGATGAGGTGCTCGGAAATGGTTGAAGTAATTGAATAGGAGGATCACTATGACTATAGCCCTTGGTAGAATTCCTAAAGAAGAAAATGATCTATTTGATATTATGGACGACTGGTTACGAAGAGACCGTTTCGTTTTTGTAGGATGGTCCGGCCTATTGCTCTTTCCTTGTGCTTATTTTGCTTTAGGGGGGTGGTTTACAGGGACCACTTTTGTAACTTCTTGGTATACCCATGGATTGGCTAGTTCCTATTTGGAAGGTTGCAATTTCTTAACCGCGGCAGTTTCCACCCCTGCCAATAGTTTAGCACACTCTTTGTTGCTACTATGGGGCCCGGAAGCACAAGGGGATTTTACTCGTTGGTGTCAATTAGGTGGTCTGTGGACTTTTGTCGCTCTCCATGGGGCTTTTGGACTAATAGGTTTCATGTTACGTCAATTTGAACTTGCTCGGTCTGTTCAATTGCGGCCTTATAATGCAATTTCATTCTCTGGTCCAATCGCTGTTTTTGTTTCTGTATTCCTTATTTATCCACTGGGACAATCTGGTTGGTTCTTTGCACCGAGTTTTGGCGTAGCAGCTATATTTCGATTCATCCTTTTCTTCCAAGGATTTCATAATTGGACGTTGAACCCATTTCATATGATGGGAGTTGCTGGAGTATTAGGTGCGGCTCTGCTATGCGCTATTCATGGGGCTACCGTAGAAAACACTCTATTCGAAGATGGTGATGGTGCAAATACCTTCCGTGCTTTTAATCCAACTCAAGCTGAAGAAACTTATTCAATGGTCACTGCTAACCGCTTTTGGTCCCAAATCTTTGGTGTTGCTTTTTCCAATAAACGTTGGTTACATTTCTTTATGCTATTTGTACCCGTCACCGGTTTATGGATGAGTGCTATTGGCGTAGTTGGCCTAGCTCTGAACTTACGTGCCTATGACTTTGTTTCCCAGGAAATCCGTGCAGCGGAAGATCCTGAATTTGAGACTTTCTACACTAAAAATATTCTTTTAAACGAGGGTATTCGTGCGTGGATGGCAGCTCAGGATCAGCCTCATGAAAATCTTATATTCCCTGAGGAGGTTCTACCACGTGGAAACGCTCTTTAATGGAACTTTCGTTTTAGCTGGTCGTGACCAAGAAACCACCGGCTTTG